TCTTCCTCTATGAACCTTCCAGTCCTATCTATATAATAATATTAAGTATTAAGTTCTATTTTATTTTATAGAATATATAATAGAATATATATATAATAGAAGATAATCTAAGAATATAAGAATCTAAATAGAAAGAAGATTAAAAGATCTAAAAAGAGAATATAGAAAGAGAATATATATATAATAGAAGATATAAAAAGAAAAAAGAAATATCTATAGAATATCAAAATAGAAAAGAAAGAGAAAAAATGATGAAGACAATAAAACAAACCATTGTTACGTTTCCATATTAAAGTAAAGTATAGTACTTCATTTTTTTATTTATCTTAATGCCCATTGGTGTTCCAAAAGTACCTTTTCGGAGTCCTGGAGAGGAAGATGCAGCTTGGGTTGACGTATAGTGCGACTTGTCAGACATATGGGTCATATGGTATTTCTCCGTTATCTCCCCCGATCGAGTATTCTCTGTTTCGCCCAATCCAATAAAGATATATTCAATATTGTATTGATTGAATCATCAATAATTCGGAGCGTGAAGCACAATAATTCCTATTGGGGATCAATATTCTCAATTCAAATAATTGATGGTTTACTTGGACTGATAAAATAAAGTATCCAGGCTCCGTTCAGAGAATACCAAATTGGAAATGGTAAGAGTAAAAGTAAGTAAAAGTAATATAATGGGAGTGTAAATGTAGGTAAATGTAGTAATCTAAATAAGAAATATTAAATAAAGAATATAAAAATATAATATAAATTTAATGAAATTCTTAATAAATTCTGAACTTCATTAGTAATGAAATAGAATATAATAGAACTTACTATAAATAGAACTATAATAGAATCTTATAATATAATCTATTATGTAGAATAGATGATGATTACACGATTACCGCTTTTATCATAGACTATTCTTATACTTACTATAGGGATTATATAAAACTGCCTACCAATGGAGTAGTATGATGAATACATCGAATATTTTGGGGAAAGGTATCAAACAGTGGTACTGGAATCATTTGACCTATATGCGCAAATGGAATTCGGGAAAATCTTCCCCCGGAGTAGAACAAGAACCTAAAAGAATTGAAAGGGCCCATTCAGGAACAAGAAAATTACATCGTTATTTGAATTTCGATGAAACAATACATCAATGAGAAGTTAGTTCAATAAGTTCATAAAATTCTTTTTTCTTTTTTACATGAGTTTTGCCCTCCTTCCCATTCTAGAATGTAAAAAAGGAAAAAGAAATAGGACTGGAATCGACACATTGATTCTTTTTTTCGCAATTCTTTCGAACCGTATGCATCCAAAGGTGCACGTACGGTTCCTCAGGGATACAATTTTGCCCTAATCAACCGACTTCATCGAGAAAGATTACTTTTTTTAGGCCAAGAGGTTGATAGTGAGATCTCGAATCAACTTGTTGGTCTCATGGTATATCTCAGCATAGAAGATGATACTAGGGATCTTTATTTGTTTATAAATTCTCCAGGCGGATGGGTAATACCAGGAATAGCCATTTATGATACTATGCAATTTGTGTCACCGGATGTACATACAATATGTATGGGATTAGCCGCTTCAATGGGATCTTTCATTCTGGTCGGAGGAGAAATTACCAAACGTCTAGCATTCCCTCACGCTTGGCGCCAATGAGTTTTTTTCTTTGAGAAAAAAAAAGAATACTATGCCTTCGCTGTATCGAATATGAATCAAATAAAGAATAAGTAATAATAGCATGGCACTTCGAGTTCGATATGAACAAACCATTATTGTTTTTTTTCTAACATGAGATTTTGTATCGAGATAGTAGTATGAAAGAAGAGTTATTCCCAAATTGATTTATATGTGTCAAGCAAGAGTCAATTTCAGCGTCACAAACCATTATTCTTCCACACCAGAAGTATCTTTCTTCTTTTTATGTTATGAGAGAAAGAGTCAAAAAAATGGAAAAAATCATTTTCTCCTTCTTGGATCGTATCAAAAAGAAACTTTGGGATTGCTAAACAAACCACAGACGAGATAAATATATAAAGCAACAGAACCATCATAGTATCTTTTTTCCTACTACGAAAGGAAGGGTGGTAAATGGATCATTTAACGATTTGGATCGGATGGGTTCTATTTCTTCTTTTTGATAGAATCAATTCTATCGAAAAGAAGAAATTCCATTGCAGAGCCGTATGCAATGTACAAAAGATGCCCGTACGGTTGTTTAATTCTATTTTTTATTGTTATTTTGATTCCCCCTTACTTTAACCCAATCGTGCGATATATAGATAGAAGAACCGTTCATGATGTTATATCAATATCATCAGGGTTATGATTCACCAACCTGCTAGTTCTTTTTACGAGGCACAAGCAGGGGAATTTATCCTGGAAGCAGAAGAACTATTGAAACTTCGCGAAACTCTCACAAAAGTTTATGTACAAAGAACGGGCAACCCTTTATGGGTTATATCCGAAGATATGGAAAGGGATGTTTTTATGTCAGCAACAGAAGCCCAAGCTCATGGCATTGTTGATCTTGTAGCGGTCGAAAATTAAAATACTGGGGATTCCGTATAAATATACGAATTCCGTTTCAAAATTTGAAATTTCCGTGTGAATAGAAATCATTCATAATCATCAACCATCAGGTTAAGATCGATCTAAGCCAACCCGCTCTATTCTATCTAGAATGAGATTCTATAGACATGCCATGCCAACCATTAAACAACTTATTAGAAACGCAAGACAGCCAATAAGAAATGTCACGAAATCTCCCGCTCTTCGAGGATGTCCTCAGCGTCGAGGAACATGTACTAGGGTGTATGTGCGACTCGTTCAGTTCAGATCATAAGTTTGAAGAAATGCAAAAATCTTTTCCAGTATCAACGACCACTACCGATGAATTAGGATAGATAGAGTGGAAGACGGCTATCTAATTGACTATTATATAAATATATAAAAATGAAGATCTATCATCTACCTAATTATGTTATGAATTTATGGTTTCTATTGGTGCAAATCCAATCACTCCATTTGAGATGAGAAGGAATTCTCCATTGGTAACAAATAGTTATCCATTAAGCGGAGGAAAAAGGTTATGCTCCTATTCCTATTCTTGAAAAAACGGACTAACAGGGTCAGCTACATAGCCAACTTTCAGAATTAAATGCCGTCACTGTATGGATAGCTTTTTTGTGAAAAGGACTATTACTTTCTAATTAGAATTGAAAAATGGATGGGTAGAGCCAAAGAGTGTGAACTATACAAGTTCACAATAAAATTTGATGAAATGAAAGAAGAGGCTCCGGTGTATAGAGAGGACCTCACCGTTTCAGAAGTTGCCATAGAAACGAGGGAACCCACTATTCTTTTTTATTTAGTAGCAGCCGAATTTATTATTTCCAGGCGAGATACTTTGAAGAAAGAAAAAATGAAGAAAGAAAAAATCGTGGTCGGGAAGGTCATAGTCGCAAAAGCCATTGGAATTTATATTTTATATATCGGAAGAATCCGTTTTGTTATTAATCGACCGGAGGAAAAGGATGACTGAAAGAAGAGAAATCAATTAGTTATTCAAGAAAGTTTCATTTGATTCAATGACCAGAGTTAAACGAGGATATACAGCTCGAAGACGTCGAAAAAAGATTCGTTTATTTGCATCAACCTTTATAGGGGCTCATTCAAGACTTACTCGAACGACTACTCAACAAAGAATGAGAGCTTTGGTTTCCTCTCATCGAGATAGGAGCAGGAAAAAGAGAGATTTTCGTCGTTTGTGGATCACTCGGATAAATGCGGTAACTCGTGAGGATAGAATATTCTATAGTTATAGCCTATTCATCCACAATCTGTACAAGAGACAATTGCTTCTGAATCGTAAAATACTTGCGCAAATAGCCCTATCAAATAAGAATTGTTTTGATATCATTTCAAATAAAATCAAATACAAATCAAATAAAATAAAGGAATAAAAGAATCTTAATAGAATCTATTATACAGGAAACAAGAATGATTGAAACAGGATTTCCCGGAGAATGGACTCCGGGAAGATAGAAGAAAAAGAAATTAAGATTTGAGTAGTAGGAGTAAACGAACATCTTTCAAGAAAAAAAGATTTCTTTCCCATTTTTCCTTTTTTAGAATACAAGAATCAAATCTGGATTCTATTTTTTTTTCGAGCAAAACATTCATATGAGCTTGATTTCCTATTGGAGTTTTGAGGAGTATCTCTATTTATTTTTGGTTCTAGGACCAGTAGTTCTAGGGATCGACTCCACTCTCTCCAATTGTTTCTCATTATTACGAAAAGGTAACGAAGATAAAATACGAGCTTGTTTTATAGCAATAGTAATTAATCGTTGTTGTTTCAAGGTCAACCTATTCGTCCGTCTAGATAATATTTTTCCTTGTTCACTAAGAAATCGACTAATTAAACTCATGTTTCTATAATCGATTCGATCCCCCGATCCAATTGGGGGTAAACGCCTACGAAAAGATCGCTTGGATTTACGAAAAGGTTGTTTGGATTTATCCATGGTTTGCTTATTCCTTGTTTGTTTATTCCTTATATATAAAAGGATCTAGAAAATAGAATTATCTTTTTTTTTCTTATTCATTTAAGATTCGACCAAAATAGGATTTGGTTTTTATATATGTTAATGTTAAGATGTAAAGTTCTTACTCTTCCCGCTACTTGGAAAAATCACACACGCATTCCGTTCCATCTATTTCTTTATTTCCCCATGAATCGTATACTTTTGACAATAGCGACAAAATTTTCGAAATTCTAATCGATTGGGTGTATTGTGTCGATTCTTTTGAGTAATATATCTAGAAATGCCCGGCGATTCTTTATTGACACCCTTTCGAACACAACAGGTACATTCCAAAATTACTATAATTCTGATATCTTTACCCTTGGCCATGAACCTCCTTTTCATTTTGGATCGACTTCACTTTAGAACTCTCTTCATTTTCTTTTTTACCCAAACCAAAGAAAAAGAAAATAAAAAAAGAATCTATATTCTATATCTATATTAATAAATGTTACTAACTAGAAATAGAATTCGTAAATCTTTTCTTTTTCGAATTCTTAGAATTCGAATGACTTCGAAGTACTATAAATAGAAAAGATAATCACTATTAATTACTATAACTATAAAGAAAGAGAGTCATATTCATTAATAGAAGAATATTAAGAATATCATAATAATTAATTAATACAATTTTTTCTAACTATGAATTATTCCTATCCTAATCTCAGTCTTTTCTTCTTTCTATATTAGAATTTTGTGTAACCGCCCCTAAACGACTGGATCCACATTTCCATTTCTTTTCCCCCAAATTCTATCGTAGATTCACTGTATTTTGACTGAAGTTCGATACACTCTTTCTCTTTCTTTTCTTTTTTAGGATAGGAAATAAAAAGGGAGCAAAATTGGAGACATGTTACGTAGAATTGTATCTCAAATATTCTTCATTTCTTCACAGATCAATACAAGAATTCAATCAGGATTAAAAAAAAGGGAATGACAGGGCATCCGGAAATAAACGATTAATTTCTATCAATAGACCTGCTAAAGACCCAAACCATAGAGTGGTTAGCACAGGTGCCGTTGAGAGATATGTTTTGATATCTCGCATTGAAAATCCTCCTTCTTCTTTTATTTTTTTTTCTTATTTATTTTAATTATTTATTTGTATTGTATATTGTAATACATATATAGTTCTAGTTCGATATTCTAATACATAGATCATAGATAACCCGATCTTTTAGTTCAAGATCATTTGTTTTTGCTTGAAATGAAATTAGAATTAGGAATTACTAACTAAAATGCATATGTACAACGACCCAGCAGATTCAATTTTGCCGCCCCCTAAAAAAGATGACAAGAACATTCTCTACCTATAAGAGCAAAAAAGAAGGATGTGTGGAAAACAAGACATGGATTTTATACAATGACACTGTACAACAATTTTTAAAAGGGATGTAGCGCAGTTTGGTAGCGCGTTTGTTTTGGGTACAAAATGTCACGGGTTCAAATCCTGTCATCCCTACCTATTCTTTCTCCTATGGACAGTTACGAGGGATTCATTGAGTAAGATCGGGAATTTTTGGACATAATCTTTCATTTGTACATACTATATGTACACAAGAATCCTCCGGGGTAAAAAAATACTTTTCTTTACAATCGTATCTACTGTTATAGGATATGATATAAGAAAGCGCTCTTAGTTCAGTTCGGTAGAACGCGGGTCTCCAAAACCCGATGTCGTAGGTTCAAATCCTACAGAGCGTGATTCCGTTTATTTTATGTCGAATTACAATGAAATAATTTAACAAAACAAAGTAGAATTGCAACTGAAATTTGACCTCCTACAAGGAGGAGGTCAATCAAAAAAAGAGATGTTACTCAATCAAAGGTCCAACTGATCACCGCGCCTGTATTGTAAATATGCAGTTACAAATAATCCTGTTAAAGTAATAGGAATTAGACCTAAGACGATTCCAAATAGAAAAACTTCAATCATTTCGATTTGTTTTAGGGAATAAAAAGAGAGGTAAGATCTATCCCTAAATATTAATCTGAATTATCCGTGAATCTCAATGAACAGGAATTGGCAATTGACGCGGGAAGGAACCATAGAATACCTGAAATGAAATATTATGAGAGGCTTTGATTTTTCTTTTTGTAAATTGTTTATTGAATTTCATTCATTTCAAATAAGTCGTATCTTGTTCAAACCAATAAATAGAGCTGGGGTTATAGTTGAAGCAGCCAGTAAAAAACCAAAATAACTAGTTAGAATAGGCATGAAAGAGCTAAATTAGATATGTTCTTTTACTACATATATGAATAAAACATTTACCTAAGTCTCAATCCAGATACGACGGTAAGAAAAACAAATTGAAAGAATTCGTTTAGTTCCAATTGAAAGTTCTTGATTTATCAGTCATTATAGACGGACACTAAAAAAAAAAGAAAGCCTTGACTTTTTCAAAAAATATCAAAATATTGAATATTTTCATTTTCTTTTATTTCTTTATTTGAATTTGATTTCGGACCAACTCGATTCAAAGAAGAGCAACTTCTATTACCCTTTTATATTTTATACCCTTTTAGGTTCTATATTCTTTCCATATTAAAGAATCCCATCTTTGTTTTGTATTGTAGTTCCATAAGGAAAGAACTCTTGGGGGGATCTAATGTAACAACAGTTGCATCACGAATATGGATTGCTCCAACGATCTCTTTTTTTTTCTTTTCGCAAATATAAAAAAGAATAATAAAAGATATGAAATCTAATTCTAAATATATTAATTGCAATTAACCTATGAAAAATGAAATATATAGGGATAGTAATAAGAATTTCCATTTAGAATAATTACTTTACTATTTAGAATAGTAATAATAGTTTAAGTTTCTAATTTCAAAGTGAAATAGTTTATTAGCATATTTATTCTATGAACGAACAATTACCAATTACTTGAATAAAATGAGAGGA